GTTACATGAAATGCGCCAAAGCCAAAGCAAGCCACTCCTGAGAGAAATAAATGAATTCCAAAAATCTTGGGCAAATCTAAAGAGGGTTTTCCCGTACGTTCATCCGAGAATATCTCTAGGTCCCAATACACCCAATGCCAAATAGCTGCCAAGAAGCACAAGCCAGAAAACACAATATGTGCCCCTGCCACGCCTTCATAACTCCAAATGCCCGGATTCGTTATAGTTCCTCCTGAGATATTCCAACCCCCCCACGAATTGGTTATTCCTAAACGAGTCATGAAGGGTATAACGAACATGCCTTGTCTCCACATTGGATCAAGAACAGGGTCAGAGGGATCAAAAACTGCTAATTCATATAGAGACATCGAGCCGGCCCAACCAGAAACTAGAGCTGTATGCATTATATGGACAGAAAGCAATCGACCGGGATCATTCAATACGACAGTATGAACACGATACCAAGGCAAACCCATGTAAATACCCCTTTCTAAAAAATTCTAAAAAATAAACAGACATTATGTAATTTTATCGCATTGGAAAAGACTAGACCGTGTACTTCACCTGTTCGGTAGAAAAGGGATTAATATTTATTTGTATTCCCTTCTTTTATCTTCAAGGAAATAGAAATATAAAAGAACAATTCTGTTTATAATTCTGTTTATATTTAATAATATATATTTAATAATAACAAAGAGAAACAGATCTTATTCTATACCCGATAAGTACCAATACGCAATGGGAGTATTTTGTTTGGGGAAAAGAATACATAGATACTTGTTTATCTTTATCATTTGAAATCATTCGAACAATTGTCCGATCCGATCGATCCGTTAGTTCCAATTTTTATTTATTCATTCTGCCTTCCTCTATGAGACTTCCAGTCTATATATAAAATATAAAGTCTATATCTATATTATAATATTATAATCATTATAATCTATATACACTAGATTATATCTACTATGACTATGATATATAAATCTATGTACATAGTATATATACATGGTATATATAATACATATATATACATATATATATAAAATATAAATATATATAAAATATAAATATAAAATATAAATATAATTATAATATAAATATATAAAAATAAATTAAATATAATAAATATAAAATATAAATTATATGTAATGTAATTATTAATTTTAATAATTAATAATTTTTTATTAATTTAAGAAATAAAGATAAAAAATGATGAAAACAATAAAGCCATTGTTTTGTTACGTTTCCATATTAAAGTTAAAGTATAGTACTTCATTTTTTCTTTATTTTAATGCCCGTTGGTGTTCCAAAAGTGCCTTTTCGGAGTCCTGGAGAGGAAGATGCTGTTTGGGTTGACTTATAGTGCGACTTGTTAGACATATTGGTCATATGGGATTTCCCCGTTACCTCCCCCGATCGAGTATTCTCTGTTTCGCCCAATCCAATAGATATATATTCAATTCAATATTGTATTGATTGAACCATCAAAAATTCGGAGCGTGAAGCACAATTAGATCAATTCCTATTGGGGATCAATATTATCAATTATTCTAATTGATGGTTTACTTGGACTGAGAAAATTAAAGTATACAGGCTCCGCTCATAGAATACCAAATTGGGAATGGTAAGAGTAAAGTACTAGAATGGGAGTGTAATTGTAGTAATATAAATATTGATGTAAATGTAGTAGTAAATGTAGTAATATTAAATTAAAATATTTAAATATAATAAATTTAAATATAATAAATATAATATAATATAATTATTTAATTTAATTATTAATTATTTATTAATTATTATTATATATATATATAATACTATATGATCTATACGATACGATTACACGATATAATTACCACTTGTATCATAGGCTATTCTTAGCCTTACTATAGAGATAATCTCAAACTGTCTAACAAGTACTATGATGAATACATGGAATCGTTTGGGTAAAGGTATGAAACGAATTGAAAAAAAAAAATAAGCAGTACTGAAATCATTTGCCCTATATGTGCAAATATAATTCGGGCAAATATTCCCCCGGAGTAGAACAAAAACCTAAAATAATTGAAAGGACCCATTCAGGAACAAGAAAATTACATCGTGATTTGAATTTTTATGAAACAATACATCAATGAGAAGTTAGTTCAATAAGTTACGAAAATTCTTTTTTTTTTTTTTACTTTTTATACATTATAGAATATAGGGAACGGGAAGGAGGCCAAAACTCATGTTAAAAAAAAAAAAAATGGAAGAAAAGCAAAACGCTTCATTAGAAAAACAGTTAGAAAAAAAAAGAAATAAGACTGGAATCGACACATTGATTTTTTTCTCTTTTGAACCGTATGCATCCAAAGGTGCACGTACGGTTACACAGGGATACAATTTTGCCCTAATCAACCGACTTCATCGAGAAAGACTACTTTTTTTAGGCCAAGAGGTTGATAGCGAGATCTCGAATCAACTTGCTGGTCTCATGGTATATCTCAGCATAGAAGATGCTACTAGGGATCTTTATTTGTTTATAAACTCTCCAGGCGGATGGGTAATACCAGGAATAGCCATTTATGACACTATGCAATTTGTGGTACCCGATGTACATACAATATGCATGGGATTAGCAGCTTCAATGGGATCTTTCATTTTGGTCGGAGGAGAAATTACCAAACGTTTAGCATTCCCTCACGCTTGGCGCCAATGAGTTTTTTTATAAAAAAAAAAGAAGACTATGCCTTCGCTCTATCGAATATGAATCAAATAATAATAAAAAAAAAAAAGAATAAGTAATAATAGCATGGCACTTCGAGTTCGATATGAGCAAACCATTATTGTTTTTTCCTAACATGAGATTTTGTATTGAGATAATAGTATGAAAAAGAAGGGTTATTACCAATTGGATCTTGATCTTATGTGTCAAGAGTTAATTTCAGCGTCACAAACCATTTTTCTTCCACACCAGAAGTCTCTTTCTTATCTTTATGTTATCAGAGAAAGAGTCAAAAAAAATGGAAAAATTTATTTTATCCTTCTTGGATCGTATCAAAAAGAAACTTTGGGATTGCTAAACCACAGACAAGATAAATAGATAAATTATAAAATTATATAAAATAGAATTATATAAAATAGATAAATTATATATAATAAATAAATAATATAATTATATAATTAAATAAATAATATAATAAATATATAATAAAGTAAAATAAAGCAACAGAACCATCATAGTATTTTTCTTTACTACTACGAAAGGAAGGGTGGTAAATGGATCATCTAAACATTTGGATCATATGAGTTATATTTCTTCTTTTCGATAGAAGAAATTCTATTGCAAAAGGAAAGGAAGAAAAAAGAAATTCCATTACAGAGCCGTATGCAATGTACAAAATATGCCCGTACGGTTGTTTAATTTCTTCTTGTTATTTTGATTCCCCCTTACTTTAATCAAATCGTGCGAGATACGCATAGAAGAATCGTTCATGATGTTATATCAATATCATCAGGGTTATGATTCACCAACCTGCTAGTTCTTTTTATGAGGCACAAGCAGGGGAATTTATCCTGGAAGCAGAAGAACTGTTGAAGATTCGCGAAAACCTCACAAAAGTTTATGTACAAAGAACGTACAACCCTTTATGGGTTATATCCGAAGACATGGAAAGGGATGTTTTTATGTCAGCAACAGAAGCCCAAGCTCATGGCATCGTTGATCTTGTAGCGGTCGAAGATGAGAATACTGGAGATTTTATATTTATATAAATATAGAATTCCATTTCAAAATTAGAATTTTCCGTGATTTGATAGTGAATAGAAATCTTTCATAATCATCAACCATCAGGTTAAGATCGATCTAAGCCAACCCACTCTATTCTATCTAGAATGAGATTATATAGACACGACATGCCAACCATTAAACAACTTATTAGAAACGCAAGACAGCCAATAAGAAATGTCACGAAATCCCCCGCTCTTCGAGGATGTCCTCAGCGTCGAGGAACATGTACTAGGGTGTATGTGCGACTCGTTCAGTTCAGATCATGAGTTTGAAGAAATGAAAAAAATTTTTCCAGTATCAATGAACACTACCAATGAATAGGATAGATAGAGTGAAAGACCGCCATTTAATTTACTATCTAAAAATGAGGATCTATCATTTATTATATTATGTAATGTAATTTATGGTTTCTATTGGTGCAAATCCAATCACTCCGTTTTAGATGAGAAGCAATTCTCCATTGGTAGCAAATAGTTATCCATTAAGCGGAGGAAATAGTCTTATAAGAAGCAAAAGGGTTATGCTCCTATTCTTATTTCTTATTCTTGAAAAAAAAACGGACTAACAGGGTCAGCTACCTAGCCAACTTTTACTTTACAGAATTAAATGCCGTCACTGTATGGATAGCTTTTTTGTGAAAAGGACTATTACTTTCTAATTATAATTAGAAAAAAAAAAATAATTCTAATTGAAAAAAGGATGGGGTAGAGCCAAAGAGTGTGAACTATACAAGTTCACAATAAAATTCGATGAAATGTAAAGAAGAGGCTCCGGTGTATAGAGAGGACCTCACCGTTTAAAAAGTTGCCATAGAAACGAGGAAACCCACTATTTAGCAGCAGTAGAATTTATTATTTCCAGGCAAGATACCCGGAAGTAAAAATTGTGGTCGGGAAGGTCATAGTAGCAAAAGCCATTGGAATTTATATTTTATATATAGGAAAAATCCGTTTTGTTATTAATCGACCGGAGGAAAAGTATGACTGAAAGAAGATAAATACATTAGTTATTCAAGAAAGTTTCATTTGATTTAATGACCAGAGTTAAACGGGGATATACAGCTCGAAGACGTCGAAAAAAAATTTGTCTATTTGTCTCAACCTTTATAGGGGCTCATTCAAGACTTACTCGAACGAGTACTCAACAAAGAATGAGAGCTTTGGGTTCCTCTCATCGAGATAGGAGCAGGAAAAAGAGAGATTTTCGTCGTTTGTGGATCACTCGGATAAATGCAGTAACTCGTGAGGATATGGTATCCTATAGTTATAGTAGATTCATACACAATCTGTACAAGAAACAATTGCTTCTGAATCGTAAAATACTTGTGCAAATAGTCCTATCAAATAAGATTTGTTTTGATATGATTTCAAATAAAATCATTAATCAATCAAATACAAATAAAGGAATAAAAGAATCTTAATAGAATATAAGAATATACTATACAGGAAACAAGAATGATTGAAACAGAATTTCCCGGAGTCCATTCTCCGGGAAGATAGAAGAAAAAGAAATTAAGATTTGAAATAAACGAGCATCTTTAAAAAAAAAATTTATTACCCATTTTTCCTTTTTTATAACACAAGAATCAACTCGGGATTCTAGGTTTTTCGAGCAAAACATTAATCTGAGCTTGAGTTCCTATTGGAGTTTTGAGGAGTATGTCTATTTATTTTTGGTTCTAGGACCTGTAGTTCTAGGGATCGACTCCCCTCTCTCCAATTGTTTCTCATTATTACGAAAAGGTAACGAAGATAAAATACGAGCTTGTTTTATAGCAATAGTAATTAATCGTTGTTGTTTCAAGGTCAACCTATTCATCCGTCTAGATAAGATTTTTCCTTGTTCACTAATAAATCGACTAATTAAACTCATGTTTCTATAATCGATTCGATCCCCCGATCCAATTGGGGGTAAACGCCTACGAAAAGATCGCTTGTATTTACGAAAAGGTTGTTTGTATTTATCCATGGTTTGCTTATTCCTTGTTTGTTTATTTCTTATACTTATATCTTATATATAATTATATATATAAATATATATAATTATATAATATTCTTATATAATATTCTTAATATATAAATATATAATTATATAATTATAATTTAATATAATTTAATAATTTAGAATTATAATAATATAATAATAATGAAATATTATATAATAATTAGAATATAAATATAAATAAAATAATCTAGAAAATACAATTCTACTTTTTTTTATTCATTTAAGATCCGACCAAAATAGGATTTGGTTTGTATTATCTATGTAAAGATGTCAAGTTCTTACTCTTCCCGCTCCTTGGAAAAATCACACATGCATTCTGTTCCATCTATTTCTTTATTTCCCCATGAATCATATATTTTTGACAATAGCGACAAAATTTTCTCAATTCTAATCGATTGGGTGTATTGTGTCGATTCTTTTGAGTAATATATCTAGAAAAGCCCGGCGATTCTTTATTGACACCCTTTCGAACACAACTGATACATTCCAAAATCACTATAATTCTGATATCTTTACCCTTGGCCATGGACCTCCTTTTCATTTTGGATCGACTTCACTTTTTAACTCTCCTCATTTTTGTTTTTGATCCGAACCAAAAACAAAATAAAATAAAAAATATATATTTACTAACTAGAGATGGAATTTAAAAATATTATTATTATTAGAAGTCGAATGACTTCGAAGTACTATAATCTAAAACAATAAAGAAAGAGAGTCATATTCATTAATAGAAGTTCATTAATATTAATATAAGAATATTAAATATAGTAATAATTAAGTAATACAATTTTTTCTAACTAGGAATTATTCCTTTCCTATCCTAATTCCTAATCCACATTTCTATTTCTTTTATCCCAAATTATATCGTAGATTCACTGTATTTTGACTGAGGTTCGATACACTTTTTTTTCCTATCCTAAAGAAAAGGGGATCTAAATTGAAGCCATGTTACGTGGAATGGTATCTCAAATCTTCTTCATTTCTTCACATATCAATACAAGACAAGAATTCAATTAGAATTAAAAAAAGGGGAATGACAAGGCATCTGGAAATAAACGATTAATTTCTATCAATAGACCCGCTAAAGACCCAAACCATAGAGTGGTTAGCACAGGTGCCGTGGAGAGATATGTTTTTATATCTCGCATTTTAAATCCTCCTTCTTCTTTGATATTTATTTATTTTAAATTTTTTTCTTTATTATTAATCATTATATTATTATATTATATTTATATTATTATTATATATTATATATATTATATATTTATATTATAATATTTATTATTATATTATATATATTATTATTAATTATATATTTATATAATTATATATTATTATTATATTATATATATGTTATATGTTAATAATATATATGTTATGTTATATATTATATATTGTTGATATGTTAATAATATATATGTTTATGTTATATTAGTTAGATATTAGTTATATTAAGTTAATTACGTTATAGTAAATATTATTATAATTCTAATTTAATATTAAATATTATAATATTAATTTATAATATTAATATAATATAATATAATATATAATAATAATATATTTTTAGATTTTAAATATTTTAATTATTTAATTTTCATATTAATTATTTATAATTATTTTTTTATTTTATTTTAATATTTTAATTTTCATATTTATTTTTGAATATATAATTTATATAATATATAATTAGAATATATAATTAGAATAATTAGAAATTAATATAA